TTGAAAGGAATTCCTAGGGATCCAACAAACAACGTAAATAGAACCAATACAAGTATAGGAAATAACATAGTATTATCTGATTCATAAGGATACGAAAAAAAATTCTTATTTACAAAACGGGTAATAGTAATAAAGGGTTGTGTGATGTTTCTTGCATTCTGATCAATTCGATACGTTTTTTTTGAAAAAAAAGAAGCAATCTCATGATTTTTAATTGTTAATAACGTTAATAAACGAAAACTTTTGTTAATTATTTTCGAATCTTCTTTACCCCATAGAGATATTGAACAGAAGGGGGTATTTTTTTTGCCACTGTAATTTTTAAAATGAACGTTTAAATGTCCTTCAAAGGTAAGTAAATAGATTCGAAACATATAAAATGCGGTTAATCCCGCTGTAAACCAAGCTATTATTGCTAAAATTGGTGAATACAACCAAGTATCGTTAAGAATTTCATCTTTGGACCAAAAACAAGCAAAAGGCGGAATACCACAAAGAGAAAGTGTACCTAATAAAAAAGCAATTTTGGTAATTGGGACATGCTTTGTTAAACCCCCCATAAAAACCATATTCTGACTTTTATTTGGAGAATATCCAACAAGAGTTTCCATTGAATGAATAACGGATCCAGATACTAAAAACAATAATGCTTTCGAATAAGCATGAGTAATCAAATGAAATAAAGCACTTCGATAAGACCCCATACCTAGAGCTAACATCATATAACCCAATTGAGACATTGTGGAATAGGCTAAACCTCTCTTAATATCTTTTTGAGCAAGGGCAAAAGTAGCTCCGAATAATATTGTTATTACTCCTACCAAAGAGATGAAATTCATTATGTGAGGGATGACTATGAAAAGAGGAAAAAGCCGAGCTACAAGAAAAATGCCCGCGGCTACCATAGTAGCAGCATGTATAAGAGCCGAAATAGGAGTAGGTCCCTCCATGGCATCTGGTAACCATACATGAAGGGGGAATTGTGCAGATTTAGCAACCGCACCGGCAAATAATAGAACGGCACACAAAGTAACAAATAAAAAATTGACTTCATTATGATTATTAGAAATAAAGTTATTGAATATTTTGAATAAATCTCGAAATTCGAAACTCCCTGTTATCCAATAAAAACCTAAAATTCCTAATAATAAACCAAAATCCCCAACACGGTTAGTTACAAATGCCTTTTGGCAAGCATTTGCCGCAGCGGGCCGTGTGAACCAAAACCCTATTAATAGATATGAACACATTCCGACCAATTCCCAAAAAATATAAATTTGTATCAAATTAGAACTAGTAACTAATCCTAACATAGAAGTACTGAAAAAACTCATATAAGCGAAAAATCTCAAATATCCTTGATCATAAGACATATAATTATCACTATAAATAAGAACCAGAATTCCAATAGTAGTGATTAATATTGACATAATAGAAGTAAGTGGGTCTATCAAGTAACCTAATTCTAAAGAAAAATCATTATTGATGATCCAAGACCATACATATTGATAGATAGAACTGCCGTTTATTTGCTGAATAGACAGATTGATCGAAAAAATCATGACTATACTTAACAAAAAAACACTTTGAAAAGCCCACATACGGCGAAGACTTTTTGTTGCCGACGGAAAAAGAAGAAGTCCCGCTCCTATTAACACAGGAACTGGAAGTGGAAGGAAAGGTATTATCCACGCATATTGATATGTCTGTTCCATAAAAAAGGTTTTTTATTCTTAATTAATTGTTTCCGTTTTACCGGATCCTACCCCCTTTCAATTTCAAAACAAAAGGGGTCAATAAAAAAAATCAAGAGATGTACTAACTTAAAGATAATTTTCAGATTTTCTATATTCTTACTTATTCTGAGTATTTCCAAAATACTTCAAATATTAAAATAAAGAAGTTACAATTGGGCAAATGATATGACCAACTTGCTCATAAAAGCGATATTAACTAAGATTTTCTTAAAATAACGAAAATTTAAATTTTCATTATTATTAGATTATTAGATGACTTTATATTCATAAAGTTCATAAAGTAAGGATGATTCTGATATGAATCGATATGAATCATAGGATTCACTAAGTTAAAAAATTTGTACTAATCTCGCTTTTTAGTTAGTTTGTTCCAAATCATTATCATTAACTAGTTTCATTATGAAACTGATTGATTATTTTCCATTTCAATAAAAAACATTTATAGGAAACGCTATAATATCTAACATTTTATATAAGTTATATAATTGATTTTTCTATTTATCAAAAGGGGGTAAAATCAAATTAATAAAAAAAAATCACTAAGATTTCTTTTACCAAACCATGTATCTTTTAACAGATTAATTACTTTAATGATTAGTTTGATTTTAATTTAAAAATGGAATTTGGGAGTATTCTTTCCTCAAGTTTGACCAATTAATAGAAAAAATTAAAGTTTTCATAAGGTAATGGGTTCTTAAATCCCTCGGTGTTTTTTATTCTGTATAAATGACATGTAGAAAAAAAATGGATAGAGCTCAAAGAGGAAGGTTTTTTTTAGATTATTTGTCTCACCAAATTAAATTTCTATAGTACAACAGCGGATTCTATAGAAATAGATGTTGAATCATAAAGAACAACAAATAAAGATAAAGATACGAATCAATAAAACGAGTCTTTCTTACGAATATTCTATGTATATAGAAAAGCTTTTTGTTGAAAAAAAATTAAATGCTATTTTTATAGTAAGATTTTGTATGATTTTCGCATACCTTTTATCTATATTTTTTTGTTTTCTGAAGATAATATAATATTATCTAGAGAATAATTAGATAATGAATAGATTCTTTTTGACCAGTAGATGTCTTTCACATCCAACTATAACAACGAGTAACCTCTTAATTTTTAAATGGCAGTTCCAAAAAAACGTACTTCTATATCAAAAAAGCGTATTCGTAAAAATATTTGGAAGGGGAAAGGATACTGGGCAGCCTTAAAAGCGTTGTCATTAGGGAAATCTCTTTCTACCGGAAACTCAAAAAGTTTTTTTGTGCGACAAACAAATAAGTCATAAAATAAAACATTGGAATAACCTGAATCAAAAAAAAGGCCCATTTAATTCGTAATAGCAAATTAACAAACCTGTTGTTTGTGGCTAATCGATATTAACTATAAATCGCTTCGCTGATAGGATATAGGATATATATATATAAAATAATAATATATAATAAGAATTCTTCGGTTTAGGGGGTGGTTAGTAAATTCTAAAAAACTCTTGAAAAAAGAATAAAGACAAGATACAAGGCTGGAGCCCTGTTTTAGTTTTTAGTATATTTTCTTGTTTTGGGGGGGAGGTGGGGAGTCTTTTTTCCCCATCAACCTATTTGTCACAATTACAATAATCGAAGTTTTTCTATATATATATAAAGATAAAGAGAAATATATAAAAAAGAAGGGTAACTAAAAGATATTTAGTTAAAATTAATACATCGTTGGAACTAATTTATTTATTCTTTTATTTTTTAAATTTTTTATGTAACTTTCTGACTTCTTATTTCTCTGAATTAATCAATAACTAATAACTAGGGGGTCGAACTTTGTAGTTTCAAGAGTTCGATATCCCAAAATAATGAACCTTCAAATTCCTATTTGAATAAAGTTTTATTCATTCGTTTTAATCTTTATTAAAAATATTTCATTGAGTTGACTCCTTAAATCTCGACGATTGACTATGAATAGGCTATTATGAATTCGAACAAGCCGCTATGGTGAAATCGGTAGACACGCTGCTCTTAGGAAGCAGTGCTAGAGCATCTCGGTTCGAGTCCGAGTGGCGGCAGACCTTCTTCGAAAATAGATACAATGGATTCTAAAATGAATTCAATTCCTGATTTATATTTAAGGATTCCTCCTTTTTAAAAATTTTATGATATTTTCAACTTTAGAGCATATATTAACTCATATTTCCTTTTCGATCGTTTCCATTGTAATTACAATTCATTTGATAACTTTATTAATCGATGAAATCATAAAACTAAATGATTCGTCAGAAAAGGGAATGATAGCTACTTTTTTATGTATAACCGTATTATTAGTCACTCGTTGGATTTATTCAGGGCATTTCCCACTAAGTGATTTATATGAATCATTAATCTTTCTTTCATGGAGTTTATCAGTTATTCATATAGTTCCATATTTCAAAAAAAATAAAAGCCATTTAAGTACAATAACTACGTCAAGTGTTATTTTTACCCAAGGCTTTGCTACTTCAGGTCTTTTAACTGAAATACATCAATCCGCAATATTAGTACCCGCTCTCCAATCCGAGTGGTTAATAATGCACGTAAGTATGATGATATTGGGCTATGCAGCTCTTTTATGTGGATCATTATTATCAGTAGCACTTCTGGTCCTTACATTTCGAAAAAAAATGAATCCTTTTTGTAAGAGGAATCGTTTATTGAAATTAAACGAGGCGTTTTCCTTTGGTGAAATACAATACATAAATGAAAGAAACAATATTTTAGGAAATGCTTCTTTTTTTTCTGCTAACAATTATTACAGGTCCCAATTGATTCAACAGTTGGATTATTGGAGTTATCGTGTGATTAGTCTAGGTTTTCTATTTTTAACCATAGGTATTCTTTCAGGAGCAGTATGGGCTAATGAAGCATGGGGGTCCTACTGGAATTGGGACCCAAAGGAAACTTGGGCATTTATTACTTGGATCATATTTGCGGTTTATTTACATACTCGAACCAATAGAAATTTACAGGTTGAAAATTCCGCAATTGTAGCGTCTATGGGCTTTATTATAATTTGGATATGCTATTTTGGGGTCAATCTATTAGGAATAGGGCTACATAGTTATGGTTCATTTACGTTAACGTCTAATTGAATTCAAGAAAGGTTCTTACCAATATAAAAATATAATAAAAATATAAAAAGAATACGTTGTTTGTATATAAAAATAAATATGAACCAGTGAGAACCATGTGAATCAAGTAGTGCGGGGATTCGCATGGT